TACCAAGCTGCGCTACATCCCTCCAATTAGTCTCCAGTGTCATTGTAGAGAATTCCTATCTTGTTTTCCACATCGTTTTTTCGTCTATCGATTCTATAATATATAGAATTTATCTGTCCATTTCGTCCTTTTGGTCTCATTTAACATATAATATGCATTAAGATTCATAAAAAATTTTTATCCATTTGAAAAATGGAACCGAATCTGTCGGAAAATTCAATGACTATTTTTTGGGAATACTCGAGACGAAAAGGACGTTTTTATCTTATCTTTTAAGAAAAATATGGAAATAGTTACGGGATCATTGTACATGTCAATTTGAATTCGAAATTCCGCGGACAATTCTAGTACAATTAAAAGTGGTCGTTAACTACCTATGCATCTGATCATATATGTATTATCATTATGTATTACAATAAAATGAAGGGGGTTTTCAATGCGAGATCTAAAAACATATCTTTCCGTGGCACCGGTACTAAGTGCGCTATGGTTCGCGTCTTTAGCAGGTCTATTGATAGAGATTAATCGTTTTTTCCCGGATGCGTTGACATTCCCCTTTTTTTCATTCTAGTTAGTGACGTGGAAAGGAATAAAGAAGATTAGAACTACAATGAAATATCGGTCACTAATCAAGTCTCCCCCTCTATTTTTCTTTTCTCTATTTCTCTTTTCTCTATTTTTTCTGATTTTTAGAATAAGGGAGGAAAGAGAAAGAAGAAAAGTGGATTCAACGGCTGTGGGATTCGGATTCAAATTCGAATATATAGAATAATAGAGGAATGGAAGTAGACTATAAAATGTGGGTCTAGCGAAGAGTATTATACAAGATACTTAAACGAAATCGTGTACTGTGATTTGAAATATCGTTTCGAAATCTTTGGATCTTATTTGAATATATTGATTGTAGCAAAATTTTTCATAATGTGAGTTCAAGTTAGCAACTTCTACTTTTTCTTTCTTCTTCATTTCGAATCGAAAGGAAAAGCGTTGAGTAAATAAAAAATCCAAAGGAGGTTCATGGCCAAGGGTAAGGATATCCGAATAACAGTTATTTTAGAATGTACTACTTGTGTTCGAAAGGTTGTTAATAAGGCATCAAAAGGCATTTCCAGATATATGACTCAAAAGAATCGGCACAATACGCCTAATCGATTGGAATTGAGAAAATTCTGTCCATATTGTTACAAACATACGATTCATGGGGAGATAACGAAATAGCTCGAACCGAGCACTTGCACCCTCCCGAGGAGGAGGAAAAATGCTATGCTAATTATCGCTAATATAATTTGAATAGAAAGAAAATCCTATTGTTTTTATGTATTCTAATTCATTTTCTAGATCCAACCGAAATAGGATTTTCGGTTTAAAGAAATAAATTAAACAAACCATGGATAAATCCAAGCGACCTTTGCTTAAATCCAAGCGACCTTTGCTTAAATCCAAGCGATCTTTTCGTAGGCGTTTGCCCCCGATCCAATCGGGGGATCGAATTGATTATAGAAACATGAGTTTAATTGGTCGATTTATTAGTGAGCAAGGAAAAATATTATCTAGACGAGTAAATAAATTGACCTTGAAACAACAACGATTAATGACTCTTGCTATAAAACAAGCTCGTATTTTATCTTCGTTACCTTTTATTACTAATGAGAAACAAGGTGAAAGAAACAAGTCGACCGCGAGAGTCCGAAAGAAACATAAGTCAGACAGAAAAAAATATAAGTCAGACGGAAAGAAATATAAGTCGACTGTGAGAGACACAAAGAAATAGAAGGCGAACGTGAGAGACAAAAAAAATAGGCTTACTCTTTCGTCACTTGAATGAAAATTCACACCCGAACTCAAACGCAGATTGATGCTTTGTGCAAAAATCCGACAATCTGGACCGGCTTTGCTTCTCGTTTCGTAAGACAAAAACAAATCAAAAATCGGATTCAGAAGTCAAACTCCAAATTGTTGATTGAAAGTGTTGAGTCCTATTTCTTTTTTGATTCATTTTGACTCTACTTTCCCGGAGGTCATTCTCCGGGGAACTCCGTTTAAATTACTCCGGCAGATTCCTTCCAATTTACTTTTTTTATGATTTCATTGGAAATTAGATAAAGACAGTTTTTATTTGCTATAGCTATTTGCGCAAGTATTTTACGATTAAGAAGCAACTGTCTCTTGTATAGATCGTGGACGAATTTACTATAGGTATAATATACCCATCCGTCACGAATTACTGAATTGATTCGAGTGATCCACAAACGACGAAAATTTCTTTTTTGCCCATTCCTATCCCGATGAGACGAAGCTAAAGCTCTTATGTCTTGTTGAGTCTTTAAAAGACCTCCCCGAAAGCTTGATATAAATGAACGTGCTTTTCTTCTACGTCTCCGAGCTATATATCCCCGTCTAGTTCTGGTCATTGAATATGCATAAATCAAACTTTGTCGAATAACTAATTGATTTCCGTTCTTGCAGTTATTCTTTTTCCCCCTTCCTAGTCTATTAATAACCCAATGAGTTTTTCCAATGTATAAACTCAAAATTCCAATGGCTTTGGCTACGATAACCTTCCCGACCACGATTTTTTATTTTTTCGAGACCTTTGTTTTACCTCACAATTTGAAATTGGATTCTACTAGGTATTAAAAAGATAATAAGAAATATAAATTCTAAAGCAATAGTGGATTCCATCGTTTCTATGGTTACTTCTTAAACGGTGAGGTCTTCTCTATACACCGGAGCCTTTAACTTCATTTAATTAATGCTATTGGGAACTTGTATAGTTCACATTCTTTAGCTCTACCCATGAATTATCCAGTAACTAGGTCTTCACAACGAGATCTACCTATACAGTAACGGTATTTAATTATGAGGGTTGGCTGGATAGCTGACCCTGTTAGTCCGTTCTTGCAAGAGGGTGGCCTAATCTTTGAAATTGAAACCAAGAGTTCCTCCGCTTAATGGATAAGCATTTGCTACCAATGGAGAATTCTTAAATTGAGGTGATTGAATTTACACCAAGGGAAACCATAAATTTCCTACACAATGAAAGGCCTATGATCCATTTTCGTTTTTTAGATAGTAAATAGAGTTCATTTTTTCGTTCCAGCCTATTCACCGGTACTGACCTTTGATACTGGAAACTTGTTCGCTTTCCTTTGTTCTAGCTCATGATCTGAACGAGTCGCACATACAACCTAGTACACGTTCCTCGACGTTGAGGGCATCTCTTAAGAGCGGGCGATTTTGTAACATTTCTGATTGGCTGTCTTGTCTTTCTAATAAGTTGTTTAATAGTTGGCATGTTGAATCATAGATATAGATATAATTGGATGGTTTAGATCCATCCTAACCGGAGTATTTCGAGTCAACTCGGTCGGTAGCGGTAATCTCAAATTAGGGATTTGCGCGAAATACAGGCTAGTATCATTTACGCCCTTCACGCCATTGAAGCCCTTCAAGTCCTACAGAATCAACAATTCCATAAGCTTTGGCTTCTTCTGGTGACAGAAAAACATCTCTTTCCATGTCTTCGAAGACCATCCAGAAAGGTTTGTGCGATCTTTGTACAAAAAAGTTTGTGATCTCTTCACGTAGTTTTAGCACCAAATCTGTGTCCGTGATTACCTCTTCCATGTAGCCTTGAATAAAAGTACTAGTAGGTTGGTGGATCATTACCCTGATGATATAACAAAATCAAAAGTTTTTCTATTGCACATGATGAAGGGAAGATAAAAGAAAGAGAAAAGAATAGCACGAAAAAAGATAGAATTGAACAACCGTACAGGCATCTTTCTATGCATTGCATACGGCTCTAGAATAAAATTGATCCTTACGCCCCTCCAACGAAAGAGAAAAATAGGATTGATTAGACCCCGATCGCAAAATGATCAAATTACCACCCTTCCTTTCGTGGGAGTTAAAAACTACTATGATGGCTCCGTTGCTTTCTATATTTCTTTTTTGTCTATGATTAAGCAATCCCAAAGTTGCTTTTTATTTGATTAAATAACCTAAGGAAAAAAGAATTTTTTTCACTAGTTCAGAACATAAATATTATTAAGAGATCTGCCGTGTGAAAAAAAGTTTGTGACGCTGAACTGCACTGCCGAATAGATAAGAACACATCGGAAATACCTTTTATCTCATACTACTCTCTCGATAAAAAATCTAATGCTTTGAAAAAAACTTTTGTATATCGAATTCAAAGTGCCATGCTATTATTACTTTTTTATTCATATTTCATATGGAGATTCATTTTTCATATGGCGAAGGCATAGTCGTCTTTTTTCTTTCAAATAAAACCTCATTGGCGCCAAGCGTTAGGGAATGCTATACGTTTAGTCTGTGAGCCTCCGGCCAGGACAAAAGCTGCCATTGAAGCGGCTACTCCCAGGCAGAGTGTATGTACATCTGGTAGCACAAAATTTATCGCATTATGAACAGCTAGCCCATGCATTACTCCTCCACCCGTAGAGTTTATAAATAAAAATTGCTCTTGGTTACAATCGTCGATATTCAGAAATATCATAAGACCGACAATGTGATTTGCCGTCTCGGGACTAAGGTCTTTGAATAAAAAAAGTGCTCTTTCTCGATAAAGTCGGTCGATTAGGTTAAAATTGTATTCCGTAGGAACCGTACAGGCGCCGTTTGGCGCATACGGTTCAAAAAAATTTGCAAAAAAATCAATGTGTATATTCCAATCCCCTTTCGGATTTCAGAGCATGCTCTTTACTGACTCTTAATTTTTCTTCGATTTTTCAATAAAGATGAGTTTTGATTCCTTTCCTTAGAAAAAAGAATTCATTAAACGGATCGAATTCACTTTTCATTGATGTATTCTTTCATCGCGATCCAATCCAAATCACGATGTCATTTTCTTGTTCCAAACTGGGCCTCTTTTATCTTACTCTTTTTAGGTTTATACTCTACTTCGGGTAAAGATCTGCCCGCCTTCGATTTGCACATATAGGACAAATACTCCCCTTACCACTTCTTTTTTCTCAATCCGTACAGTCCGGCAAATATTTGAGGTCTTTATACATATTATTCGATTGATTAAGAGAACAGTTTAAAATAACTTCTATTTCCAAAGAAGATTTCTTTAGAAAGAGGAATCCCTTTATAAGGAGTAATGGTAGATATATTACCAATTGGTTTTTTTAAACGAAGTCTGGATATTTCAATTTCTTAGTCCAACCGAGCCAGCCATAAATTATTTGAATTGATAATAGTAATTTGAATCCCCTTAAAAAAAGGATCTAATTGCACTTCACGCTCCAAATTTTTGATGATCCAATTCATCTTTTTTGGGCGAAATAGAGGATCTCTTGATCGGGGAGAGAAGGGGGAAAGCCCATATGACCCAATAGATCTGCCAAGTCGCACTATAAGTCAACCCAAGTTGCTTCCTCGTCTTCGTCGTCAGGAATATCATAAGGTATTTTTGGCACACCAACAGGCATTAAATGAAAGAAAAAATAAAAAAAATACTAGACTTTAGATGTGAAAACGTAAGAAGGGTTTTATTGTTTTTATAATATTGTTCTTTATCAAAAATGCATAAAGAAAGACAGAATGAATAAGATAAATTCTTAGAACTAGGCCCCTGTAATCATGAACAAGGATGGTCACATTCGTTTATAGAAAAGGCATCAAGCGGCCCATTGCGTATTGGTACTTATCGAGTATAGAATAAATCTGCTTCTCTTTTTTCCTACGAACGGAATTGTTCCATTATTGCTAATAGAATCAAACAAATTATGAACCCTTGCTCTGAACTAATCGCCCTCTCCTCGGGGGACGTAACATCGGCAGAGTATAGTCGTGTCCAATGCAATAAAGTTGCGTAGTGTCTTTTTTCTTTGATAAAGGGGTATTTTCATGGGTTTGCCTTGGTATCGTGTTCATACTATCGTATTGAATGATCCCGGCCGGTTGCTTGCTGTTCATATAATGCATACAGCTCTGGTTGCTGGTTGGGCCGGTTCGATGGCTCTGTATGAATTAGCAGTTTTTGATCCTTCTGACCCCGTTCTCGATCCAATGTGGAGACAGGGTATGTTTGTCATACCCTTCATGACGCGTTTAGGAATAATCAATTCATGGGGTGGCTGGGGTATCACAGGAGGGACTATAACATCTCCGGGTATTTGGAGTTACGAAGGTGTCGCCGGAGCGCATATTGTGTTTTCGGGCTTGTGCTTTTTAGCAGCTATCTGGCATTGGGTGTATTGGGATCTAGAAATATTTACTGATGAACGTACAGGAAAACCTTCGTTGGATTTGCCCAAGATCTTTGGAATTCATTTATTTCTCGCGGGGGTGGCTTGCTTTGGTTTTGGTGCATTTCATGTAACAGGCTTGTATGGTCCGGGAATATGGGTGTCCGATCCTTATGGACTAACTGGAAAAGTACAACCGGTAAATCCAGCGTGGGGCGTGGAAGGTTTCGATCCTTTTGTTCCGGGAGGAATAGCCTCTCATCATATTGCGGCTGGGACATTGGGCATATTAGCAGGCCTATTCCATCTTAGCGTCCGACCACCCCAACGTCTATATAAGGGATTGCGCATGGGTAATATCGAAACTGTCCTTTCCAGTAGTATCGCTGCTGTCTTTTTTGCAGCTTTTGTTGTTGCCGGAACTATGTGGTATGGTTCAGCAACTACCCCGATCGAATTGTTTGGACCGACTCGTTATCAATGGGATCAGGGGTACTTCCAACAAGAGATATATCGACGAATTAGTGCGGGGTTAGCCGAAAATCAAAGTTTATCAGAAGCTTGGTCTAAAATTCCTGAAAAATTAGCCTTTTATGATTACATCGGCAATAATCCGGCAAAAGGGGGATTATTCAGGGCGGGTTCAATGGATAACGGGGATGGAATAGCGGTTGGATGGTTAGGACATCCTATCTTTAGAGATAAAGAAGGTCGTGAACTTTTTGTACGTCGTATGCCCACTTTTTTTGAAACATTTCCGGTCGTTTTGGTAGATGGAGCCGGGATTGTTCGAGCGGATGTTCCTTTTCGAAGAGCCGAATCGAAGTATAGTGTCGAACAAGTCGGTGTAACTGTTGAGTTCTACGGTGGCGAACTCAATGGAGTCAGTTATAATGACCCTGCGACTGTGAAAAAATATGCTAGACGCGCTCAATTGGGTGAAATTTTTGAATTAGATCGTGCTACTTTGAAATCCGACGGTGTTTTTCGTAGCAGTCCAAGGGGTTGGTTTACTTTTGGACATGCTTCATTTGCTTTGCTCTTCTTCTTCGGACACATTTGGCATGGTGCTAGAACCCTGTTCAGAGATGTTTTTGCTGGGATTGACCCAGATTTGGATGCTCAAGTAGAATTTGGAGCCTTCCAAAAACTTGGAGATCCAACTACAAGAAGACAAGTAGTCTGATCCAACCTTCTTTTGATGTCTTTCGAATCTATTTTCTTTTTATGATTTGTTAGTGATTTTGATATTGATAGAGGGTAGCAGAGAAATCTTGCTTTG